TTTTGGTTATAGATTATTATGGCTAATGTTACATGTTAGTGGTGTAGTTACAGATCTGAGGACATGTCTGTCTAAGGAAGGCGAATCCTTAAAGTAAGGGGGGGGTGTCCCTAGGGACAGATTGAGATTATAGATTTTTTTTGATAGCATTAAGTCCGAGGCATTGCTGGTTTACTATTCTTGTTTTTGGGGTTTGGCAAGATATTATTAGTAATACTTTAGTGTGGGCTTAATGGGGGGTAAGGGGGGTTTGCCATACTCAACCTGTATGCGTATGCGTATGCGTATGCGTATGCGTATGCGTATGCGTATGCGTATGCGTATGCGTATGCGTATGCGTATGCGTATGCGTATGCGTATTGCGTATGCGTATGCGTATGCGTATGCGTATGCGTATGCGTATGCGTATGCGTATGCGTATGCGTATGCGTATGCGTATGCGTATGCGTATGCGTATGCGTATGCGTATGCGTATGCGTATGCGTATGCGTATGCGTATGCGTATGCGTATGCGTATGCGTATGCGTATGCGTATGCGTATGCGTATGCGTATGCGTATGCGTATGCGTATGCGTATGCGTATGCGTATGCGTATGCGTATGCGTATGCGTATGCGTATGCGTATGCGTATGCGTATGCGTATGCGTATGCGTATGCGTATGCGTATGCGTATGCGTATGCGTATGCGTATGCGTATGCGTATGTCCTTGAAACCATTGAGTTCACTAACCCCTGTTTAGAGGGTATGTCACGAAACCATTCGTAATGTCTGCTGATACATTTGCATGTCCTTGAATAGTGACATGAGACAGTCCTGCAAACATTAAATCCAAGCTCCTTGAGTCCATTAACTCTATATGTCCTGTAACCATTAAACGAATATCCTGTCCACCATTATGAGGGTTTAGGGTGTACATTAGAAGTCCAGCTTGATTTTAATGGTTGGTGTCAGGGCCTGGCGGCCATGGTGAGTCGAAGCATCCCTAAAATTAAAAAATACCAAGGGTATGACATTACAGTTATGCCGCGGCATGGGCTGATTAGTCATGAATCCATCGTGATGTATTATTTAAGAGGAACGAATGGGCGATTATTAGTTAATATGTGCCTGAAGTAAGAACCAGATGTCGTTTACTACCCAGTATAGAAACCCCCACATGTTATGGGCCCGGGGCAAGAATCGGGTTTACGTTTGTGGGCGGGTTGATGGTTTCACGGAGGTAGCTGAATTGTTTAATTTCTATTGGTTGTGAATAGCCGTATACTGGACGATTATACGTAATAGTATGGGGTATGGACGATCACGCATATAATGTGTTATGTAATGTTAACATGAGTATGTACATGCTTAATATTCATGTGGATTAAAATGTAATGTACGATTATACATGAAATGTATTATGTAATATTAATATAAGTGTATACATGCTTAATATTCATGTGGATTAAAATGTAATGTACGATTATACATGAAATGTATTATGTAATATTAATATAAGTGTATACATGCTTAATATTCATGTGGATTAAAATGTAATGTACAATTATACATGAAATGTATTATGTAATATTAATATAAGTGTATACATGCTTAATATTCATGTGGATTAAAATGTAATGTACAATTATACATGAAATGTATTATGTAATATTAATATAAGTGTATACATGCTTAATATTCATGTGGATTAAAATGTAATGTACAATTATACATGAAATGTATTATGTAATATTAATATGGGTGTATACATGCTTAATATTCATATGGATTAGAACGTAATGTACAATTATACATGAAATGTATTATGTAATATTAATATAAGTGTATACATGCTTAATATTCATATGAGTTAAAATATATGTACAAATATACATGAATACGTTACGCGAACCGCTAGTATAGGTATATGTATGCTCGGAAATCTTTATGTGCGTTATGCACAGGTTTTTTGTGTAATACTGTGTGCATGCTTGTGTACATCATGTACGAGGCGTGATTAGATTATAAGATAAAGTTATGTACCAGCTGTGAATAGTAGATACTCTTCAAGAGGTAGTTTAATTAGAATGTCAGTTTTGGGTGCTGATGGTGAGGCACTTCAAGTCTTTCTCTTGAGCTTGTCTTTGGGGGAATGTCTTCCTCTTTTCTGGTTTACAAGACCAGTGTAATTAGTATACTACACAGACTCTTCATTTTAATAAATGGTTTTCTATGAGACTAGTCAGGGGTATAATTACAATGATAATTAGGAAATATAGGATAGAGGCCAATTGTCCAATAATCACATAAGGATGTTCTACTGGTTGTCCTCCGATTCATGTTAGAGTCAAGAGGTCAGCTGTTAAAAGTCAGAATAGAGACTGGCTAAAAGGGCGGAAGGTCATACTGCGTTGTTTAGAGGTGTGAAGGAAAGGGATAATAATAAGAATAAGGATGGAAAGGACTAGTGCTAGGACTCCACCTAGTTTATTAGGGATAGATCGTAAGATTGCATATGCGAATAAGAAGTATCATTCTGGCTTGATATGGGGAGGGGTGCTGAGTGGGTTTGCTGGTGTGTAGTTATCGGGGTCGCCTAACATATCGGGTGTAAACAAGACTAGTGATAGTAAAATGAGGAGTATGATAAAGAGACCTAGGACATCCTTAATTGTGTAGTAGGGGTGGAAAGGAATTATATCTATGTTAGAGGGGATGCCTGTTGGGTTGTTGGACCCTGTCTCATGAAGAAATAGGAGGTGAACTATGACTAAGGCTGAGATAATAAAGGGGAGGAGAAAGTGAAAGGCGAAGAATCGAGTTAAGGTAGCCTTATCCACGGAAAATCCACCTCAGATCCACTCGACAAGGTCTGTTCCAATGTACGGGATTGCGGAGAGCAGGTTAGTGATGACGGTAGCCCCTCAAAAGGATATTTGGCCCCATGGAAGCACGTATCCTATGAAGGCTGTTGCTATTACAGCGAATAGTAGAATTACTCCTATGTTTCAGGTTTCTTTAAATAAGTAAGACCCGTAGTAAATACCCCGACCTACATGGAGGTACAGACAAATAAAAAACATGGAGGCTCCATTCGCATGTAAATATCGCAAAATCCAGCCATAGTTTACATCTCGGCATATGTGGGTTACAGAGTTAAAAGCGGTTGCTGTGTCCGACGTGTAGTGTATGGCGAGAAATAGGCCTGTTAAGATTTGCAGTGCTAGACAGATGCCCAGTAGGGACCCAAAATTTCATCATGCTGAGATATTTGATGGAGCTGGGAGGTCAATGAAGGAATCGTTAACGATCTTAATTAGTGGGTGAGATTTTCGAATGTTGGTCATTAGATGTTCTTATAGTTGAAATACAACGGTGATTTTTCGTGTCACTAGTCGTGGGCATAATCCATGTAAGAATAATGATAATATATATTACATCTGTTTTAAGCGTTATTTTTGTGATTGGTTTTGCGGGGGTTTCTTCTAAACCATCCCCTATTTATGGGGGAGTGGGTTTAATTGTGAGTGGGGCAGTGGGTTGTGGTATTGTAGTGAGTGCTGGAGGTTCTTTTTTAGGGTTAATAGTGTTTTTGATTTATCTGGGAGGTATGCTTGTTGTTTTTGGATATACCACAGCTATAGCTACTGAACAGTATCCTGAAGTATGAGTTTCCAATTTGGTAGTGATGGGATCATTTGTTGTTGGGCTAATTGTAGAGTTTTTGTTAATTATATATTCACTATTAGACGAGAAGTTAGAGTTAATTTCTAGTTACAATGAGACAGGGGATTGGGCTATTTGTGATGCAGGTGAGTTGGGTGTTTTTAGTTCGGAGATTGTGGGTGTTGGTGCGTTGTATAGTTATGGTAATTGGTTGGTATTTGTCACTGGCTGGTCATTGCTTATTGGAGTGGTAATTATTCTGGAGATTACACGGGGAAATTAAACAGTAGTAATACAATAGTTATAGTAAGGAGAAAAGATAGAAAGTAGGACTTGATAAGTCCTTTTTGGCTGGTAATCATTAGAGAGAAGACTTGTTGGGACTTAGCAGTGAGTTTGGGTAATGCGCTTTCTAACCAGATTAGGTCTAATAATATAGTGGCGGATTTTTGACTCGCATGGAGGGTTATAAGGGGGCTTGTGCGGTGAATAATGGGTGGAAAGTATCCTAGTAAAGTTGAGAATTTAAATGTGGGAGATGGTTTTGAGTGTTTTAAATTTTGGGTCATATGGCATATTTCTAGGGCTAGGGTGAATCCTATTAGGGTCACAAGTAGGGCGGTGATTTTAAGGTATAGAGGTATTGTTATTTGTGGCACGGTAGAAGGTGGGATGTTATTTGAGATGATAAACCCGGCGAAGATACTGCCAATTAGTAAACGTGTAATTGGTTTGATTAGTAGGGAATTATTCTCATTGATTAAGATAAGGGGGAGAAATCGTGGTTTTCCGAGCAGGGTAAAGAAAATAATGCGAGTGCTATAGACGGCTGTAAGAGATGTAGCGATTAAGGTTACTGTAAGGGCTCAGGCGTTTGTATAAGACGTGTTAATCGTTTCGATAATTAGGTCTTTTGAGTAAAATCCTGTTAAGAAAGGTATTCCGGTCAGTGCCAGGCTTCCGATAATTAGCGCAGTAGTCGTGAAGGGCATTGGCTTAAATAAGCCTCCTATTTTTCGAATATCTTGCTCGTCACTTAGACTGTGGATAATGGATCCGGAGCAGAGGAATAGTATTGCTTTAAAAAATGCGTGTGTGCAGATATGAAGAAATGCCAAGTGGGGTTGGTTGATGCCAATTGTAACTATTATAAGGCCTAGTTGGCTTGAAGTGGAAAAAGCAACGATTTTTTTAATGTCATTTTGGGTTAGAGCACAAATGGCTGTAAAGAGAGTAGTAATAGCTCCCAAGCATAGGGCTAGTGTTAAAATTGTGGTATTATTTTCTATTATTGGGTAAAATCGGACAAGTAAGAAAATACCTGCTACCACTATCGTGCTAGAGTGAAGTAAAGCTGAGACAGGGGTGGGACCTTCTATGGCAGAGGGGAGTCATGGGTGGAGGCCGAATTGAGCCGACTTTCCTGTGGCGGCTAACAGTAGTCCTGCTAAGGGTAGGGTTGTGTTGTCCAGATCCAATGTAAGAATTTGTTGTATTTCTCATGAGTTTGAGCTTTTCATAAATCATGCTATAGACATAATGAATCCTACGTCTCCAATGCGGTTATATAGGACTGCTTGAAGTGCGGCTGTATTGGCATCTGAGCGTCCGTATCATCAGCCAATGAGTAGAAAGGATATGATACCTACCCCTTCTCACCCAATAAAGAGTTGAAACATGTTATTAGCAGTGACTAGGATTAGCATAGTAATTAAGAATATTAATAGATATTTAAAGAATCGATTAATATTAGGATCAGAGTGCATATATCATATTGAGAACTCCATAATAGACCAGGTAATAAATAAAGCAATAGGTATGAATACCATGGAGAAAAAGTCCAGCTTAAAGCTGAGAGATATTTTTACGGTTTGAATTGTTATTCAGTGTCAGTTTGATATTACTATCTCTTGACCCGATTGAACAAATATGGTGGCTGGGATTAGGGTAACTATGAAGGAGTATGAAATTATTGTTTTGACATATTCTGGGTATGGTTTTAGATTGGAGTTGGTAATATTTATGAGAGGTAAAAATAAAATAGTAAGTGACAATAGTATTGTTATAGAGAATAAGTTTATAACTTTTACTTGGAGTTGCACCAATTTTTTGGTTCCTAAGACCAATGGATAACTTCCATCCTCTAAAAGTCTTTTAAAAAAGCCATAATTCTAAATATGGTAGCATGAGTTAGCAGCCCTTGCATTCTTTTTTGGTAAATAAGAATTATAATTTTCTATTGTTAGACTCACAATCTAAAGTTTTTGTTAAACTATATTTACAGTACATGTTTCCTAGGATAAGATGCGGGTTGATTATTAATAGTAGTAAAGGGGTTATGTGAAGGGCTATGATAGTGTTTTCTCGGGTGAATGTAGGTTTAATATTATGGATATGATATGTATATTTCCCTCGTTGGGTTATGATTAGTATGTATAGTGTATATAGGGCAGTAATAGTGATGTTTACTCCTAGCAGGATAATGGTTAGATCCGATCATGAGAATATTGCTATTATCACAAATAATTCTCCAATCAGATTAATAGATGGGGGTAAAGCGAGATTTATAAGGCTTGCCAGCAATCATCAGGCTGCCATCAAGGGTAAAATTATTTGAAGGCCCCGGGCCAAGATCATTGTCCGGCTATGGGTTCGTTCATAATTGGAGTTTGCTAGGCAGAATAGTATAGAGGATGTTAGGCCGTGGGCAATTATTAGGGCTGTAGCTCCTATAAAGCTTCAGGGGCTTTGAACTAGGATGGCTATAATAACAAGTGCCATGTGGCTAACTGAAGAGTAGGCAATTAGTGATTTTAGGTCTGTCTGACGTAGGCAAATGGAACTAGTTATAATTATACCTCAGAGAGACAACATTAAAAAAGGGTACGCCGTAAGGTTGCAAGTAGGGTGTAGTATTATAGTAATCCGGAGTATTCCGTATCCTCCTAATTTTAACAGGATAGCGGCTAGAACTATTGAGCCTGCAATTGGAGCCTCAACGTGGGCTTTAGGTAATCATAAGTGGAGTCCGTATAGAGGTATTTTTACCATAAATGCTATTATATAAGCTAATCATAGGGCGGAGTTGCTTCATATCAGAGTTGAAGGGTAGATTCAGTATTGAGTTAGTAACATATTTAGGGACCCCGTTGTGGTTTGAGTGTAGAGTAGTGCGATTAGCAGGGGTAGTGATCCAGCTAGGGTATAAAAAAGGAAATAAATTCCGGCATTCAGTCGTTCTGCCTGTCCCCCTCATCGAGTAATAATGACAAGGGTGGGTACTAATGTAGCTTCGAATAAGATATAAAATATAATCAGTTCAGTGGCAGAGAAAGTTATGATTAAAAGAACTTGCAGTAATACTATTATATTAATGTATAGTTTTTTTTGTAAGTCAGACTCCTTTGATAGGTGATACTGGCTGGCTATAATCATAAGCGGGAGGAGTCATACTGTTAATAGTAGCAGGGGTATTGATAATGAATCAGAGAAAAATAGTAGGGATATATTTAGGCTGTTGTCACAGGGGAGGTTTATTAGTGGCAAGCACGCTATGCTAATCATTAGACTATGTATTGTAGAGTTAATTCATATTATTTTATTTTTTGACAATCATGTTAATGGGATGAGTATTATTGTAGGTAGGATAATTTTTAACATTTAAGTAAGTTTAGATTTTGTACGTGATCCACTCCATATGTATTAGAGACTGCTACTAGTAGGGATAAACCGAGTGCTGCCTCACATGCTGCAAACACTAGTAAGATAATTGGTAATATATTAGTGAGGGTTGAGCGAAAGGTTAGAATTATAAAGGTAATTAGTACGAACAAAGAAAGTATTAACCCTTCTAGGCACAAGAGAGATGACATTAGATGGGATCGGTATATTAGCAGGCCTAATAGGGACATAATAAGTGTTAGTATTATGTTAAAATAGGTTAAAGACATAGTGATAATTATGAGATAAATCATAATCTAATGAGTCGAAATCATTTATTTTGAGTTAAACTAATTATCATTATTCAGATCACTCTAGTCCCTTTTGTGTTCATTCGTAAGCAAGGCTGATGATTAGTAGTAAGACTAAGACTAAGGATATAAATAATATAACTAAGAGCTTATCTGTTTGCGAGGCTCATGGTAAAGGCAGCAGGAGGGCGATCTCTAAGTCAAATAGTAGGAAAGTAATACCCACCAAAAAGAACTTTATTGAAAAAGGGAGGCGGGCAGATCCTATAGGGTCAAAACCGCACTCGTATGGACTTGATTTTTCAGCGTAAATATTTATGTGGGGTAGTCAGAACGCGATTGTTACTAGGAGCAGGGCTAGTGAAGTGTTAACAAGTAGAGTCAGTATGAAATTAATTATTCTTTCTTGGAGTTTGCCAAGTCTAACTGATTGGAAGTCAGTTGTACTGATTAATACTAAAAGAACATGAACCTCATCAATAGATAGATACATATAGGAACAGTCAGACTACATCTACGAAGTGTCAGTATCAGGCTGCGGCTTCAAATCCAAAGTGGTGATTGGAGGTAAAGTGAAAGTTTAGTTGGCGTAGGAAGCAGACAATTAGGAATGTCGAGCCAATAATAACATGGAGGCCATGGAATCCTGTGGCTATAAAGAAGGTAGAGCCGTATACCCCATCTGAAATAGTGAATGGTGTTTCGTAATACTCAGAGGCTTGCAGTAGTGTAAAATAGAGTCCCAGGGTGATTGTGATAAAGAGTGCTTGTATTATATAGTTCCGGTTACCTTCTATAAGACTATGATGTGCTCACGTGATGGAGACTCCGGAGGCCAACAGCACTGAGGTGTTCAGGAGGGGTACTTCTATAGGATCTAGAGGAATAATCCCTGCTGGGGGTCAATAACCTCCTAGCTCTGGAGTAGGGGCCAGGCTTGAGTGGTAAAAAGCCCAGAAGAACCCTGAGAAGAAGAAGACTTCTGATACGATGAATAGGATTATTCCATAGCGAAGCCCTTTTTGTACAATTGGTGTGTGGTGTCCTTGGAATGTGCCCTCTCGAACAATATCTCGTCACCATTGATATATGGTCAACGTATTTGTGATTAGGCCAATTAATAGTAAGTATGTTGAGTTAAAATGAAATCATATGACTAAGCCGGAGGTTAATAGGAGAGCTGAGAGGGCCCCTGTCAGCGGTCAGGGGCTTGGATTAACTATGTGGTAGGCATGTGTTTGGTGGGTCATTAGGCGTTATCATGTAAATAAAGGCTAACTAATAAAGTAAAGACGTAGGCTTGGATAAGGGCAACAGCAAATTCTAATATTGTCAATAACACAAGAATAATAAAAGTAATAAGAGCAGTAGTTATACTAATATCTATTAAGGCCAGGGTTGCGCCTCCGATTAGGTGAATTAACAGGTGTCCTGCGGTAATGTTTGCTGTAAGCCGTACTGCTAACGCCATTGGTTGAATAAATAAACTAATTGTTTCGATAATAATGAGTATTGGGATTAAAGGAAGTGGTGTGCCTTGGGGTAGAAAATGTGCTAAAGATGCTTTAGTCTTGTGGCGGAACCCCAGGATTACAGTTCCTGCTCAAAGAGGGATGGCTATCCCGAGGTTCATTGATAGTTGAGTGGTTGGGGTAAATGAATGAGGTAGGAGTCCAATTAGGTTTGTTGACCCAATAAATATAATTAAAGATATTAATATTAAAGCCCATGTTTGACCCTTTTTGCTGTGAATAGCTATTATTTGTTTTGTAGTAAGGCGGACTAGTCATTTTTGTATCGTCACCAAGCGATTGCTGATTAGGCGATTGGACGATGGGAAGAAAATGCTGGGAAATGCGACAATAATAACAACAATAGGCAATCCTATTAGTGTAGGGGTAATGAAAGAGGTAAATAAATTTTCGTTCATTTAACTTCTCAAGGGGTTGTGTGTTTGTGGGACTTGGTGGGGGTAGGCTCTGGGTTTAAATAATAATGATGTTTTGAGATTTTTAGTTGGAAGATAATGTATAGGGTCAAAATCATTGATGCAATAGTAATAAACCAGGTTGATGTGTTGAGCTGCGGCATATCATTAAGGAAAGACCCAAGCTTTCAATCTCTAACTTAAAAGGTTAGTGCTAATAGCTTCTTAATGAGATTATATTATGGATGAAGATCATTTTTCAAAACACTTCAGGGGTACTATTTCGAGGACAATAGGCATAAAGCTGTGGTTAGAGCCACAAATTTCGGAACATTGGCCGTAGTAAAGGCCGGGACGAGTGGATAGGAGGGTAGTTTGGTTCAAGCGTCCTGGGATGGCATCTGTTTTTAGACCAAGGGAGGGTACGGCTCAGGAGTGTAAAACATCTTCTGATGAAATTAACATTCGAACGGTTAATTCTGCAGGGAGAACTACTCGATTGTCGACCTCGAGTAAGCGTAATTGTCCGGGGCTTAGTTCGTGAGTTGGGATTATATAAGAGTCGAATATTAAGTCTTCATAATCTGTGTACTCGTAGCTTCAATATCATTGATGTCCGAGAGTTTTAACAGTTACTGCCGGATTATTAATCTCGTCCATCATATAAAGAATTCGTAGGGAGGGTAATGCAATTAGGATTAAAATAATGGCCGGGAGGATTGTCCAAATCGTCTCTACTTCCTGTGCATCTATAGTGTTAGTATGAGTTAGGCTGGTCGTTAATATGAGTGAAATAATATACAGGACTAAGGAGCTAATTAAGAAAACAATCATAAGTGCGTGGTCGTGGAAACTTAGCAGTTCTTCTATAATAGGAGATGTTGCATCTTGAAATCCTAGTTGAAAAGGGTATGCCATAAAGATATATAGGACTCCCACCTATAACTTAACTTTGACAAAGTTATGTAAATTTTACTAATATCTTACCTGTTGAGAGAGTCATAATGGTTATGGTGTTGGCTTGAAACCGATCTCTGGGGGTTCGAAACCTTCCTCTCTTAGGATTATTTGTAATTTACATAAGTGGGTTCTTCGAATGTGTGATAGGGTGGCGGGCATCCGTGGAGTCACTCAAGATTAGTTGAGGGTAATTCAATTACTATTACTTCTCGCTTAGAGGCGAGTGCTTCTCATACTATAAATACTATTAACACGACAGCTGTTAGGGAGATGAAAGATCCTATTGAAGAAACTGTGTTTCAGGTAGTGTAAGCATCTGGATAATCTGAGTAGCGTCGAGGCATACCTGAGAGTCCAAGGAAATGTTGAGGAAAGAAGGTTATATTAACTCCTACAAATATGATTAAGAAGTGAATTTTTGCTCAGGTTTTGCTTAGAGTATAGCCCGAGAACAGAGGAAATCAGTGGATAAAACCTCCTATAATAGCAAATACGGCTCCTATTGATAAAACATAATGGAAATGAGCTACTACGTAATAAGTATCATGAAGAACGATATCAAGGGACGAGTTGGCGAGTACAATGCCTGTTAGCCCCCCTACTGTGAACAGAAAAATAAACCCCAGAGCTCATAGTATAGCAGGAGATCATTTAATATTACCTCCGTGCAGAGTTGCTAGTCAACTGAAAACTTTCACACCAGTGGGAATAGCGATAATTATAGTAGCGGATGTGAAATAAGCTCGAGTATCTACATCCATACCTACTGTAAACATATGGTGAGCTCACACGATAAATCCTAGGAACCCAATAGATATTATAGCTCATACCATTCCTATATAGCCGAAGGGTTCTTTTTTCCCTGAATAGTACGTAACAATGTGTGAAATGATGCCGAAGCCGGGGAGGATTAAAATATAAACTTCTGGGTGGCCAAAGAATCAAAACAGGTGCTGATATAAAATAGGATCTCCTCCTCCTGCAGGATCGAAAAAGGTTGTGTTTAAGTTTCGATCCGTTAATAGTATTGTAATACCAGCAGCTAGTACAGGGAGTGATAGTAATAGAAGGACAGCAGTGATCAGTACTGATCAGACAAATAGTGGTGTTTGGTACTGGGATAGGGCAGGGGGTTTCATATTAATAATTGTAGTGATGAAATTAATTGCCCCTAGGATGGATGACACACCCGCCAGGTGTAGGGAGAAGATAGTCAGGTCTACAGAGGCTCCTGCATGGGCAAGATTCCCCGCTAAAGGAGGATAAACTGTTCAGCCTGTGCCTGCTCCTGCCTCTACTATAGAAGACGCTAGTAGTAATAGAAAGGATGGGGGGAGCAGTCAGAAACTTATATTATTCATACGGGGGAAGGCTATATCTGGGGCCCCAATCATTAATGGAATAAGTCAATTTCCAAAGCCCCCAATTATAATTGGCATTACTATAAAGAAAATTATTACAAAAGCGTGGGCAGTTACAATAACATTATAGATTTGGTCATCCCCAAGTAGGGCTCCTGGTTGGCCTAATTCAGCCCGAATTAATAAGCTCAACGCGGTGCCTACTATACCAGCTCAGGCGCCAAATAGAAGGTAAAGAGTGCCAATGTCTTTGTGGTTTGTTGAAAATAATCAGCGATTAATGAACATAGGTAAAATGGCTGAGCAAGCATTAGACTGTAAATCTAAAGACGGAGGTAGCGAATCCTCCTTTTACCAAGCCATGTGGTGTATTACACGTTGAATTGCAAATTCAAAGAAGCAGCTTCAATCCTGCCCCGGCTTCTCCCGCCTTTTTTTTTCTCACGGCGGGAGAAGTAGATTGAAGCCAGTTGTTTGAGGTGTTTAGCTGTTAACTAATGTTTTGTGGGTTAGAATCCCATCAATCTAGAAGGGCTTAGCTTAGTTAAAGCTATTGATTTGCGTTCATTTGATGTAGGATAGATTCCTGCAGTCCTTGAATTTCTCAGGAGTTAAATAATAATATTTACTTGAGGCTTTGAAGGCCTCTGGTCTATATAACCTAAACTCCTACTCTAAAATTGATGTAATTGGTGATATCGGGAGAAAAAGGGTTGAAATAATGATTATTGGTGGCAAGCATATTATTTGTTTTAAATACTTAAACTGTCAGGTAGTTTTTAGATTATTTGATGTAGGGAATATAGTAAGTGATGTTGTATATGTGATTCGTGTGTAGAAATATAGACTCAGTAGGGCTAACATGGTGATGACAGTGGATAGAATGATGCTGTTGTTTTTTGCTATTTCTTGAATAATCAGTCATTTTGGTAGGAATCCGGTAAATGGGGGTAAACCACCTAAAGATAATATAGTAATGAGAATAGATGCAGTAATTAGGGGTAGTTTATTTCATGAGTGTGATAGTGAGGTTGTTGTGGTTGATGAAGTTATTATGAGAAGTAGGAAAGCCGTGATTGTTATTGGGATATAGATAAATAGGTTTAATAATATTATAGTTGGATTGTATGTTAGAACAGAGATTATTCAGCCTATATGGGCAATTGATGAATATGCCATAATTTTTCGTAATTGAGTTTGATTGAGTCCCCCCCACCCTCCGATTGCGATTGACATTAGGGCTATAGTTGTTAAGAGTTCTGGGTTTGTGATAGGGGAGATTATATATAAAATTGATAGGGGGGCTAGTTTTTGTCATGTTAATAAAATGAGGCCTGATGATAATGGGATACCTTGTATTACTTCAGGCATTCAGAAGTGGAAGGGGGATAGCCCTAGTTTTATTGCAAGAGCTATTGTTATTATGGTCGTTGCTGCAGGGTTAATGAGTTTTAGGATGGATCAATGGCCGGTGTATAATAGGTTAATGATTGCGGCTATTATTAGGAGTATGGAAGCTGTTGCTTGCGTTAAGAAATATTTTGTTGCTGCTTCCGTGGATCGGGGATTATGCTGTTTAGTTAATAGTGGGATGATCGCTAATATATTCATTTCAAACCCTACTCAAATTAAAAATCAATGAGAGCTTGTTATGACCAGTGTAGTGCCTAGTATTATTGTAATGATAATTAGGGTAAAGGTTATGGGATTAATTAGTACGGGAAGGGTGGTAACCAACATTTTCGGGGTATGGGCCCGATAGCTTATTTAGCTGACCTTACTTAGAATGTGGTGTAGTGTGGGTAGCACAAAGATTTTTGAATTCTTAGGGGTAGGTTCAATTCCTACAGTTCTAGAAATAAGGGGATTTAAACTCCTATTATTTACTCTATCAAAGTAACTCTTTTGTCAGACATATTTCTACGTTTGGGGAGGGATGCTTGCTAGGATAATTGGGAGAGTGATGTGTCACATACATATTACTAGGGTCAATGGCAGGAAGTTTTTTCACAAAAGATGTATTAGTTGATCATATCGGAATCGGGGGTAGGATGCTCGGATTCATAGGAAGAAAGTTGTAAATAAAAGAGTTTTTAGCATAAAATTAGTGGTGTATATTTCAGGGAATAATGAATTATTGTGGGCACCCAGGAAAAGAATAGTTGTTAAAGCATTTATTATAATGATATTAGCGTATTCTGCGAGGAAAAATAAGGCGAATGGGCCTCCCGCATATTCAACATTGAATCCAGATACGAGTTCTGATTCTCCTTCTGTTAGATCAAATGGGGCTCGGTTTGTTTCAGCTAGAGTTGAGATAAATCATATTATGGCAAGGGGCCATGATGGTAAGAGTAATCAGATATGTTCTTGGGTAGTAATTAGTGTTGACAGCGTAAAAGATCCGTTTATGAGTAGGACGGATAAAATAATAATAGCAAGGGTTACTTCATATGAAATAGTCTGGGCTACTGCTCGGAGAGCACCAATTAGTGCATATTTTGAGTTTGAAGCTCAGCCTGATCATAAAATGGCATAAACGGCTAAGCTAGACAGGGCTAGTATGAATAGGATGCTTAAGTTTATATTAACTAAAGGGTGGGGCATGGGCAGTGGGATTCACATTATTAGTGCTAGTGTTAGTGCCAAGGTAGGGGCAATAATAAATAGGATAAGAGATGACGTTAGTGGTTGTAGGGGTTCTTTGATGAATAATTTTACTGCATCTGCAATTGGTTGGAGTAGGCCATATGGTCCTACAATATTTGGACCCTTTCGGAGTTGTATGTATCCTAGGAATTTTCGTTCTAATAGAGTTAGAAATGCTACAGCTAACAGAATAGGGATAATTGTGGTTAATAAATTTACGAAATACATAAACTATTAAAGAGGGGAGTTGAACCCCTGGCTCTAAAATCTTAAGTTTTACGCAATTACCAGTCTCTGCCACTTTAATTTATTTTTTTTTTCTTAAATGACCTATGGGTATGCTAAGATTAAGATTATTTCATCTATTATTGCTAGGGCGCTTATTTTAAGTAGGCCCCGTCTCTCTTGTCCTTTCGTACTAGGAGGGACCTATAAAATAGATAGAAACCGACCTGGATTACTCCGGTCTGAACTCAGATCACGTAGGACTTTAATCGTTGAACAAACGAACTCATTAATAGCTGCTGCACCATTGGGATGTCCTGATCCAACATCGAGGTCGTAAACCCTAATTGTCGATATGGACTCTTGAATAGGATTGCGCTGTTATCCCTAGGGTAACTTGTTTCGTTGATCGTCATTGACGGATCAGTATGATATAATTTAACTTTGACTTGTTAGTCTTGGTAGAACTATTCTCGGAAGTTTATTTGTACTCCGAGGTCACCCCAACCTAAATTCTTAACTCAGCTAAAATAGGCTTGTCCCTTAAAGTAGGGGGAGTATAAAGAATTATATGAGTTGTTGAATTAAAGCTCCATAGGGTCTTCTCGTCTTATTATTATATCCCCGCCTCTTCACGGGAATGTCAATTTCACTGGTCTGAGGTAAGAGACAGCGAAACCCTCGTGGGGCCATTCATACAAGTCCCTATTTAGAGAACAAGTGATTATGCTACCTTTGCACGGTCAGGATACCGCGGCCGTTGAACTAGGGTCACTGGGCAGGCAGTGCCTCTAATACTTTTTATGCTAGAGGTGATGTTTTTGGTAAACAGGCGAGGTTTTTGTTTGCCGAGTTCCTTTTACCTCTTTTAACCTTTCCCTGTGTTGCATTTCTGTGTTGAACTAACAATTAATATTGGGATCTAGTAATATAGTTAGTGTTGATTTTGATAATTATCAGTGATTTATTCGTTCTGATATACACTCATGCGGGGAGAAAATTTTCTTGTTACTCATATCAGCAGTATTGCTTCTATTTGTAAATAGAGTGATCCAGTCTTATATTAGGAGGTCTGGTCTTTACCGTGGGATTAAGTACTCATACTGTTGAGCTTGAACGCTTTCTTAGTTGATGGCTGCTTTTAGGCCAACTATTGTGGTTGATTATGACTTACTCTCTAATAGGGGTTGTATCCCTCATCTAAAAAGCTGTACCCTTTTAGATTATTACTTAAATCTACTTTATAATTTCTTATTTGTTTAGCAGATTTAAATTAGAACTGAAATTCTGCTCTGGATAACCAGCTATCACCAGGCCCGATAGGTTTGTCGCCTCTACCCGGCAGTCGTCTCACTATTTTGCCACATAGATGAGTTTGCTCTGTTAGCTGCTGACAGGTAGCTCGTCTGGTTTCGGGTGATCTAACTGTAAGTCTTTTTGCTAGTACTTACTGGCTGAATCATTATGCAAAAGGTACAAGGACTAAGCTTTGCTATTTTTTACTTATAGTCTCTCTTTCAGGTTTTCCCTTGCGGTACTATCTCTATAGCGTCAAGGTAAAATTTCTATCGCCTATACTTTAGTTATTTAAAAATGTTTTATTTTAGTTGTGTATGTAATTTGGTGGAAATGAGTTAATGAGCTATGGCTGGTTTCAAAATGTTCATTCTTGTTTGAAATCTCTTAGGTGTAAACTAAGTGCTTTGGTTAAGCTACATTTTGTGTTGCCCAAGTACACTTTCCAGTACACTTACCTTGTTACGACTTATCTCCTCTCACGGATTATATTTATTAGGGTTTACGAAAAATAATAATGTTTTGCTTGAGGAGGGTGACGGGCGGTGTGTGCGTGCCTCATGGCCTTATTCAATTAAGCACTCTATTCTTAATTTACTACTAAATCCTCCTTTGACTAATGGTTTCACACAAGTTTTCGTGAGAGTATCCTCGTAAATGGGGAAATGTAGCCCATTACTTCCCAATCCATAGGCTACACCTTGACCTAACGTCTTTATGTTGATGTTTATGCTTACTGTACTTCCTTTATCAGGGTTTGCTGAAGATGGCGGTATATAGGCTGATTTAGCAAGGATTGGTGAGGTATATCGGGGTTTATCGATTATAGAACAGGCTCCTCTAGAGGGATATGAGGCACCGCCAAGTCCTTTGAGTTTTTAGCTCTTGCTGGTAGTACTCTGGCGAATAGTTTTGTTTATTAACTTTTTATGTTTAGGGCTAAGCATAGTGGGGTATCTAATCCCAGTTTGGATCTTAGCTATCGTGTAGTCAGAACTTATAAAGTCACTTTTGTCGAGTACCTTACAATAACTAAAGCTTTTTACAGTCTAGTTAGGGCTTGACTTTATTGGTAGGTTGTACTCTAAAACACACTTTACGCCGATTATCTATTAGTTTGGCCTAATCGTATGACCGCGGTGGCTGGCACGAGATTTACCAGTCCTTAGAAACATAACTTAGTCAGACTTTCATTTATTGCTTAATTTTTATCACTGCTGTTTCCCGTGGGGGTGTGGCTTAGCAAGGCGTTGTGAGCTACTTATTGTGTGCTTGATACCAGCTCCTTTTACCATTAAATGATTAGAGGGCATTTTCACAGGGGCGAGGATTCTTGCATGTGTAAGTTTATTATTAACTAATAGGAAGGCCAGGACCAAACCTATATGTTTATGGAGTAATAACATATACTCATCTAAGCATTTTCAGTGCTTTGCTTTTTGGATTAAGCTACATTAAC